AACTGGTAAGGTTAGTACGGACCCTTTTCAAAGGTCACTAGAGTGGCTCCCGTCTTTCCTCACTCGAGGTCTAGCTTTCCCTTGGATTACTTTGCATCCTTCCTGCTTGAAGGAAAGTGCCGCACTATTTTTTGCCACTCGGAGATAGCCTTTTCGATCTTATTGGCTTAAGCAGACCATTCGTGAGCAGATAAGATCAAAGAAAGCAACCTACAGTCCCATGCATACTAATAGGACAAGGAAGTGACATATAATACTAATAGAAGAGGAAGCTGGTATTCAATTAGCTAGGGAGGGAGACAGGGTTCCAAACCTTTGGTGGCACCCCACCCGCATATACACATCTAAGAAAGAGACTAAAAATTGCCAACTTATCACACTCTCCAATCATTCCACTTCTCACACTACGGCGACTAAGACTTTCTCAGGGCTCAAAAGAACCCTATTTTGGAGTGCCATCATAGGATAGGAGAACGGAAAGCTTGAGCTTTCGAAGTCATCTTTCCAAAGGCGAGTCAAAGCCATCGTGCGGCTTTTCAAGCCCGATCTTCCGAACCTGCTGCGTGAAAGCCCGATAGGGCATTCTCCTTTAGAGACCCTAATGACATTGACCAAGGGATCTTGATTTGATCCAATTGGTTTTTGAATTTCTACCGATTTCTTTGAGAAAGCCGGCATCAGTCTGACGTGAGAGAAGTCAGCACAAGGGAAGTCCCTCGAAGCCGAAGTAGGGTTGAGTCTCAGGAAGCGTTTAGGCCGGGTTCGAAGCATTCTTCAAAGACAGGTACAGTAGCAACTTCAATCTCAGGGGAATAAAATGGATAATCAAACTGCTAAGGTGAGTTTACTCTCCCTTGTCGAATCTCTCTAAGTCCTGGTCCCTGCTTCGGTTTCATTCAACCTTCGCCCGCCCGCCACCAGTCTCCAGTGGATTAGAGTTGTAATGGAGGGGAGAAGTTTTAGGCCAGAAATGGAGCGCAATTTTGTGTAAGACGTGAATCTAGTGTACTTTGACTTGTGTATGACAAATGCTAAGACTAGATTACACAAGCCCTTGTGTAAGACTCTGTGTACACAAGCTTTAGATTGCGTACATATTTTGATTGCTTGTCTAATCCCTTACGTCAGCTATTTTTTGAATCCTTTCTGACGCTTGTGCTTGCTGACGAAACAAAGGTATACGAGGCAAATATGAAGGCTGTAGCTCCGGTTGACCGTGTAAACTATGATGCTCTAGCTGCTGCCATTCTTTCTACTAGTGCTGGCACGCGCTACTCTCCGAGCTTCTTCTATATGGGTGTAGTGTAGTCAAGGTCCTACTGAAACAGACTGCAAATGATTAACCATCCATCCGTATGATAGGAAGCAGTAAGGCAGGGTTCCCCACCTCCCAGTAGAAGTGTTGCTATTTGTATGTTCAAGCATTGGATTCCATTAGAGTAGAGCGAGCCCTGGGATTACTCATGGAACGTTCAGAGCCTGGGTCTGGTGATGCTGGAAGAGATGGCTTCGGTTCAGCTTCGTTAGCTGGCAATGCATCGGATAAGAGATATGCAGGAGATGGAGCTTCAAATGCTGCTAATGGTTCCGGTGGAGCTGATTCCTTTAGATACGTAATTATGAATAGAGTTCATGGCTCCGGGCATTCAACATCTGGAAATGAAGAGTCTGGAGATCACTTGCCGTTATATGCTTTTCCAGGAGAGGAATAAAGAGAATGAGGTGGGGATCAAATAGATACGTTCGAAGGCCCTCTTCAGATTTGATATCCGGTCCCCTACCTGCTGTTTCAATGAGATTCGATGGAGATGACTTCCTTTCGATAGGTGCCAAGTAGATGCATAAATAGGTGGGTTGGGATCTTGGGAGAGATGAATAGCAATGGAACTTGATATGGATAGTCGGATGGCTAGGGACGAAATAGATTGGTTCCTCAGAGCTGGTTCGGGAGACCTGGAAATAGATTGTTTTGGTACTGCCGATGGGAATGGAAAGATAGAAGATGGTGGTTCTTACCCGCTTGGATATCCAGATATGGGGTAACCTCCGTCCCTTAGCGGGTTAGCTGGTCATGGGGAACAATTGATAGCTATCAGTTGGGCCGTCCCAGTTTTATTCTTTGTTTCGCCTCCGAGGACCCAGGAGATGGGGAATAAAGACTTGGATTTGGCTCATTGCATCCCTGGGATCTAGATATGGGAAGTCAGCTGGATAGGCATCGGAACAAAGAAATGGAGATAGAGATGCCTTGGCAGTGGAACATGAAATAGATTGCTTAGCAGGTGCAGGAGATGGGGGTCTCGATAGGAAGGAGGAGACGAGGGATGTTTAGTGCTATGGCCTGGTGGAGAACAAGAACTTGGATGAGAAGGTTGGAGGAACAGAACTCATTGTCTCGCTACGCCTCGATGCCGCTACAGATGTTGAGTCATAGGGATGGGGTTCGGAGGGGGACGAATGAAGGGTTTATTCCCGGCGAGGTCACTTCCTTTCCCGAATTCGTTAGATTGCCACCAGTTCCAGGATTGGGAGAACATAGGATTGGTAGTTGGGCTCTGCTCGCTTGGTTGGTCATTCCCTTCTCTCTTGGTTGATGGATAGGTGGGCGCATGCGGTTACTTCCGAACGAACCGGTCGATGGCAAGCTCTAGCTTAGCTGGCTAGCGGAGGAATAGATGACACCGGAACTGGACTCGAAGATGGAGAAAGCTTGGGTAAATGCCGGCAGAGGCACTCGAAAGAGATGTTGGTTCCGGTGGGGGAGGTGGCACTTTAAAGTTAATCCCTCCCCCACCCAATCTTCTCAACTCAATAAGGGCGGGCACTCAGGGAGAGGGTGGAGAATGAACACTCGACCGGAGAGGGCTGGATCCAACTCCTAGCCTTTATTGCCATCAGATTCAATCTACTCGACTGAAAGGAAAGGAGACAAGAGGGGACAACCCCTTATCCTTTCTCTGCTCTAGGAGGCGGGGAAACCGAAGCCTATTCGACTTGTTCCACCCCTCCAAAGGCCAGGGGATAAGTGGATGGGAAGCGGGAGAGAAGGGAGTCAGTGGATCACCCGGCCTACCCCCCCTCATCCGGTCACCCGACCAAATCAATCGATACCTCAATCCCAAGCCCTACTAATGATCCAAGGCCCCGGATGATACGTTTGCCGATCCCCGTGCCCGGCCTCGAGAGCGATTTGATCACCCGTTCCTCCATGCCCCGGGAGAGGGCCGGAGAGGTTTGTTGACAGATCGAAGTCATGTGAGTGGAGGGCGACATGGGGTGGAATGACAAACGAAAATAAGCCAGTCCTCGGAACTTCTTTTTGGTTCATACGGAACTAACACATATTAACAACTCAACTTTCTCCGGACTTCACTTAGAAGCGGAACTTCCATCAACGCAGGACCAGGACATCTCATTCATCCGGATCGAAGGTCGGGAGTGAGCTCACAAGCAGCATCTAAAGGCAAGAATCCACCTTTAGGCCCATCTCTGGCCCTCGAACGAAGCCTCAATCAATGATATCCACCAGAGGCACTCATCTCCATATCTTTCCCCCACTGGCGATGAAATCCCATTAGCAGCAGTCGAGGGACCGGGAACAGGGAATGAAGGAAATGACCCCAGGTACTAGATCAATCCTTTGCCATCTTCTGATTATGATCCAAGCCTTGAAGAACGAGTGGAAGCCATCGATTCGTCCCCATCTCGTGTCCCAGTCCCTTCCTCCGAACCCAGGTGGGCAATAGAAGCGAATGAGAGAAGGTACGAGGAATGGGATCCACCGGCACCAAGGAATCTATCTCTTTCGGACCCTGACGGTACGGAATGAAACTTAGGGCATCTATGGCTGCATTCGACCTTCCCATAAATAAGAAGCAGGAACAGGGAATGATGTAGCTGAGGGGGCTCCGGCAAGCAATCGATCGAATGTTCCAAGTCCTTCTTCTGGCTATCCATCTCCATTTCTATTTGTTTCTTCCGCCCCCCAGCTCCCAGGGATGCAAGGGAAGGTTTAAAGCACTTTATCAAATAGGCGCACCTATTTCTTTCTTTGTTTCCATCGGTCGACCCCAATCTTTTGTATTCGATCCATCAGTGGGGAAAGAGGGGAAGTTCAAACAAGTATTCAAAGCCCACCGGCCTGGAGGGCAAAATCTAAATCAATTGTTTCCAGGGCACCGGACCCTGCCTTAGGGGCTGCAAGCGGTGAGGAATGAAACTTAGGGCATTCCTAATCCCTTCCAACCTCTTCTGCAGTCCTTTCACCCGAGCCAAGCGGCAAATAACCTCCCAACTCTACCCACCCCTGGTCTCTCTTCTGAATGAAAAGCCTCTACGAGACCAGAACTCCTCAACCTTTCTTCTCTTCCCAGGCCGATCGCGTGATCCAATTATTGTTCTCGTTTGCCACCCCAGGTACGAAGCGGCATCTAAGCCCTCAAGCTACGCATCTCTTGCCATCGATCATAAAGACATATATAAGATCCGGACCTCCGCTCCCAGAGCAAGGATTTGTCATTCCACGTCTCCTGGTCTTCCAAAGCATTCTTATTCTCTTGGATCCGAAGGATGGCCAACCAAACAAGCATTTGAGTCCCCATCGGGAGTAGGGAAAGGAAAGGGAGGGATGCAGTACCAGGATTTCACTCTTTCCCTTGGGCTTGACTTTCTTATGTAGTTGAAGATACAACGTGCACTTTTGCATGTATAATTTATGCAAAAAAGCAAGTACCTCGTTAGCATTGCAACAACACGAATAGAGAGCTAGATATTGGAATATTCTAGAAAGGAGTGCTCTCTCAAAGTGCATTATGCTTTTGCCTTGTATCTTCCTTATGTCGCTATCGATTGACTGATTCAATTTCTTTTTAAACCTATTAATGATTGCCCTAATCTCCAAGTTTCCCTCCGGACGAATGGATATTTGGACTCCGAGAACCAAGGTGGAGCACGGCTTGCTTAGTCCGCGAACGAGCTCTAGACTAGTTGCTTCAAGTTTG